ATAAAATAATAGGAATAAAGATAAATAATCTTATAATATTTATTGAAATAATAAAATTAAAGTTATAAGATAGTGAAGGTAATTTAAGAAAAAAAAAAGATTTAATTAATATTATTATTGATAAGTTTAAATAGAAATATAAACTAATTAAAGTTCTAATAAATAAAATTATTGGAATAATAATAAAATTTATATTAATAAGGATAAGTAAAATTAAAATTTTAGTTATAAATCCTATAAATGGGGGAAAACCTCCTAGGGATATTATAAGAGGAATAAATATTAAAAAATCTATATTTATATTTTTATTGTATTGAGTTAAGTTAAAAATTTTATAACCTGATTTTCTATGAAAATAATAAAATAAAGGTAAAATAATAATTGAATAAATAAATAAATATATAAATATAATTATATTATTAATTATAATAGTAGCTAATATTCACCCTAAGTGAGAAATAGAAGAATAAGTTATAATTAATTGAATGCTAGTTTGATTAATTGCTTGAATTCTTCCAAAAATAGCTCTAAGAATAGATCTAAATAAAATAATATTATGATTAAAATTAATAAATGATAATATAAATAAAGGTGCTAATTTTTGTCATGATAAAATTAAAAATAATATTATTCATCTTATTTGTTTTGTAATATTAGGTAATCATAAATGAAATGGTACTCTTCCTAGTTTAATTAGGAGAGATAAAATTAAAATTGATGAAATAAAAGAATTATTAAATATGGAGTATCATGATGATGAAAAAAAGTATAAAATAATGGTTGAAATTATCAATAATGAAGAACTAAAACTTTGAATAATAAAATATTTTATAGAACTATCAATTTCAAAACTTTTACCTTTAATATTTATTAAGGGTAAGATACCTATTAAGTTTAATTCTAAACCTATTCATATAACTAATCAGTGTCTAGATGATAAAGATAAAATAGACCCTAAAATTAATATATTTATAAATAAAAAATTAGCAGGGAAAAATTTATTATTCATAAAAAGTAGAACATATTTCAATGCTCAAAATAAAGTTAGCAGCTTTATTTTATATTAATTACTTTTATAATCAATTAAGAGAACCTTGATTTCATTCATGTAATAATCCTAATAATAAAATTAATAAAAAAATTATAGTTGAAGATACTTGAGAAATTGAAGGAGAATTAATAATATTAATAATAATTGGAATAAGAAGAATAATCTCAATATCAAAAATTAGAAAAATAACAGCTAGTAAGAAAAATCGTATAGAAAAAGGAGAACGAGTATAGGAAGAAGGGTCAAATCCACATTCAAATGGAGATGCTTTTTCTCGATCATTATAAGAAGATTTATTAATTATAAAACTAATAGAAAGTAAAATGATATTGAGAAGAAATAAAAATATTCTAAATATTATTATTATAATCATTAACGTAGAAGAAAATTAATATTAGTCTTATTATTTATAACATCAATATAATCCGTTCATTCCGGCGCAACGTTGTCCAGTGAAGTATAAAAATACAATTATTTAATTAACAGTTAAATGCCTCTTTTTTGGCTTTTCACTGAATAGGGTGAATAAACACCAAAATTATGAGTCGAAATCATAAATGATAATTTCAATTCTTATTAAAATAATGGTAATAAAGATTACATTATATCTTTCTTTTTAATTGCAAATTAAATTTTCTTTATATTAAAATATAATACCTATTAAGGATTAATAAATATAATCATTAATTAGATTAAAAGTCTAATGCTTAAAATTTCAGCCACTTAATAATATAAAATAATTATGAACCTCATCAGTATATACAGGTATATAAAAATAATCATACAACATCTACAAAATGTCAGTATCAAGCTGCAGCTTCAAATCCAAAGTGATGAGAAGAAGAAAAGTGATTTAAAATAATTCGAATTAAACATATTAATAGAAAAATAGAACCAATAATTACATGTAAACCATGAAATCCTGTAGAAACAAAAAATGTTGAACCATAAATTCTATCTGAAATAGAGAATGATGATTCACTATATTCTAATGCTTGAAGAATAGTAAAATAAAATCCAAGAGTAATAGTTATAATTATAGATTGGATAGTTTGAATTAAATTTCCTCTAATTAAGGAGTGGTGGGCTCATGTTACTGTTACTCCTGATGATAGGAGAATGGCTGTATTAAGTAATGGAATTTGAAATGGATTTAATGGAGAAATATATATAGGAGGTCAACAAGCACCAATTTCTATTGAGGGAGCCAATCTTCTATGAAAATAAGCTCAAAAAAAAGCAAAAAAAAAACAAATTTCTGAAATAATAAATAAAATTATTCCCCATCGAAGGCCTAATGTTACTTTTAAAGTATGAAATCCTTGAAATGTTCTTTCTCGAATAATATCACGTCATCATTGAAATATAGTTAAGAATATTAATAAAAATGCAAAAAAAATAAGAGTGATTCCATAATTATGAAATCATGAAGATATTCCTAGTGTTAAAAATAGGGCTCTTATTGAGCCGGTAAGGGGTCAAGGTCTAAATTCAACTAAATGAAAAGGGCTTCGAGTCATTTTTAAAAAAAAAATGTTTTTTTTAAATTAATATTATTATTATAATATATTTTATATATTTACAAAAGTATTTAAAAAGGTAACCAAAAAATTTTACTAAAAAAAGGGGTTTCTACAATGAAATTTCAGCTGTAAGTGCATAGTGAAATAAATAAAGTTGTCAAAAAAAAAGGGGCCTAAAAGGGACTTTTTTTTTAATTTTTTCAACGATTTTTACACGATGTATGTATTATACAAACGATTTATAAAAAAACAATAGTTTTAGAGTAAATATATAGACTAATTCAATGATTTTTTTTATAACGAAAAAATAGAAATATTTCTCCAATAAATTAATAGAATGTTATAATTATAAATGTATATTGTAAATTATGTTATTAATAAATAATAAGAACATATAATATACTCTTATAAATTCTTGTTTATAGTTAATTAACACTGCGAGTATTGAATTCAATAACCGGATAGTGTCTAATGATTATTATAAACAATATAGAAAAAAGAGCTCTTGGATGATTTAAAAGAGTAAATTATAGTAATATAATCTATATAAGTTGTTTATATAATCCTTATAAATTACAAGTTAAGAAATGAATAAATTGAGTATTGGGGCCTGTGCCTATGATATAATGAAAAAAGGAGTATCTTCTGAACTGAAATAACTTAATTATGTGTACTTCACTATATAAATAGGTGATTAAGATTTATAAAAAAATAAAGGTCATAACGACTTGTAGAATTTAATCGGTATCGACTTTAGACAGTATGTAAATTTATAGATGTATATTATAAACTTAGTTTCCGATTGTCAATGTATAATAAGTAATATTATCTAGATTTAAATAGAAATTCACTAGGATACGCATTTGAAATAATAAAAATAATAAAAAAACTGAAATCTATATTTTTATTTTGTAAAAAGGGTTTAATAATAAAATTATTTATTAAAACAGAAATGCTTATAGTTTTGTAACATATAGTAATATAATTATATAATTTTGTATAAATAGCTAAAAATTATAATTATTATAAAACTAATAGAAATTCACTAGTATACGCAYTTGAAATAAATTCAATAATAAGATTTTTATCTTTTTATTTTGTAAAAAGGGTTTAATAATAAAATTATTTATTAAAACAGAAATGCTTATAGTTTTGTAACATATAGTAATATAATTATATAATCTTCTGTATAAATAGCTAAAAATTATAATTATTATAAAAACTAATAGAAATTCACTAGTATAGATATATTTAAATGTTTTGGTATTTTTAAATAAATATCTATGCTTTTATAGTGTATAGCATAAGAAATTTTCAATTTCTAGGAATAATTAAAATTATATTAATTATTAAAAGTATATAAATGATTTTTATTAGTATAAATTAAAGTATTTTTGTTTTCCAAACAAAGGGATTAATATTAAAATTAAATAAATACAATATATTGTAAGGGCATATAAAGTTTTGAATTTTAAGGAGAGGGTTCAAATCCCTTTGTTGTAAAAGAATTTTAGGTTAAAATAAACTGAAAGTTTTCAAAACTTTTTATATGTAAAGATTACTTAGATTCTGTATGAGGTGGTCGAAAATAGTCGTTAGATTGTAAATCTATGTATAAGTTAAAAATAGCTTTCTCATGGTTATATATTTTAAAAAATTAAAATATTAAATTGCAGATTTAAAGATACAAAAATTGTTATAACTTTAATAAAGTAAGCTAATAGAAAGCTGTTGGGTTCATACCCCAAAAATAGATAAATATAAATTCTCTTTATTAAAATAATTTGATTTTAGTTAATTATGTTAGTTATTATTTAGTAATACATGTTAGGTTTATATAATAAATTAATCGATTTCTCTATATAAATAATATTTATTTTTATTAAATATTAAAATAAGTATTAATTTATATTAGTAATTAATATATTTATTAAGATTATAAAGTAGAGTACTCAGTATTTAAATTTATACAATGAATGAGAGTTTGATATAGGCATTATAAGTAAGAGTTGGTAAATATTTGTGCCAGCAGCTGCGGTTAAACAAATAACTCAAATTAAATTAATATAGTAGAATATAAAGTTAAACTATAAATATAAGTAGAAAATTATATTAATATATAATTAGGTAAAATTTATTATTATTTTGGATTTTTAAAATTTCTATAATGTTAAAACTTTGAAAATTTGAGAATAAACTAGGATTAGATACCCTATTATTTCAATATAGTAAAAATTGAATATATTATTCTACTAAGGGATTAAGAATATATAAAGAATTATGAGGATATTTAAAACTTAAAAGATTTGGCGGTTTCACATATCCATTTAGGGGAGCTTGTTAATATAAAATGATACTCCTCGATTTAGACTTACTTTCTTTTGAAAAAACAGTTTGTGTATTGCTGTCAGTGAGTTTATGTTTTATGAATTATTTAAAAGACTTTAAAATTAATGGATTTTTATGTCAAGTCAAAATGCAGTTTATAAGAAAGAATTAATGAGCTACTTTTTATAATTTTAGTATTCGAATTTTTAAATTTAATTATAAAAATAAGATGGACTTAATAGTAATATAAAAATTAGTTTGTTTTTATGAATAAAGGTTTTGTGAAGTGTACATATCGCCCGTCGCTCTTGTTGTGAGATAAGATAAGTCGTAACATAGTAAGGGTAGTGGAAATTGTTCTTGGATAAATTTATTAATAGCAGGAATTAACATATTAAATGTATTTCATTTACATTGAGAAAATAATTAAAATTTAATTATTCTTGATATAATATATATAATATAATATAAATAGGTAATAAATGGAATAAATTAAATAAAAAAGTAAATAGAAAAGAAAGTAATATATAAATAAATAACTGAAGAGGAAAACAAAAAAATTAAAAAGTTAGTAAAATTTAAGTTTTGTACCTTTTGCATTATGGATTAATAATATATGATATTAGATGGATATTTTCTCGAAATAAAAAGATTTATTTAATAAAGGGTTAATAACTTAATAATTTTAACGTTGCAAAGTTATATTATTATTATTAAATGGTAGTGAAATGCTATACGATTTTTATGATAGCTAGTTTATTGATAAATAACATATAAGTGTGATGTAATTATTGGATATGTATATATATATTTATACATATATAATTATATATATATTTAATGAGGGATAAGCTTCATATTATTATTAAGATTAAAATTATTAAAATAATTTTTTTATTTAAATTGAATTAAATAATTTGATTTATAATTATAAAATATTAAAGAATAATAATATCTTAATTAATATTAATAAATTTTTAATAACTATTATACTAATTATATATAATGTTAATATGAGTATTTTAATTAAAAAATAAATTTTGTTAGGAAAATATTAATGAAATATAATAAATAAAATATATAGTAAATAATTATAAATAAAGTAAATAAAAGGAATTTGGCAAATATCAATTTCGCCTGTTTATCAAAAACATGTCTCTTTGTTTAAAAAATATAAAGAGTCGGGCCTGCTCAGTGATATAATATTTAAACAGCTGCGGTATCATAACTGTACTAAGGTAGCATAATAATTTGCCTTATAAATTAAGGCTAGAATGAATGGTTTGACGAAAGTTGATCTGTCTCTTATTTATTTTTTAGAAATTAATTTTTATAGTGAAAAAGCTTTAATTATTTAAAGGGACGAGAAGACCCTATTGAGCTTTATCAAATATATATAATATTTTTTTAATTATATAGTAAATGATTTTGATTGGGGTAATCAAGGAATAAATTAAATTATTTATTAACTTCCTTAAAAAAAAATATTGACAAATAAATTAACCAAATTTTTGCTTACGTGAATAAGTTACCATAGGGATAACAGCGTAATTTTTTTAGAGAGTTCTTATTAATAAAAAAGATTGCGACCTCGATGTTGGATTAAAATAACCTTAAGGTGAAGAGGCTTTAATAGGTGAATCTGTTCGATTTTTAAAATTTTACATGATCTGAGTTCAGACCGGTGTAAGCCAGGTTGGTTTCTATCTTTTAATATTATATAATTATATCTAGTACGAAAGGACCGATTTTTAATCAAATAAAATAAATTTATTGTAAGTAATAAAGTTGACAGAATATATGTGAATGAATTAGGATCATTTTATAAGAATTTTTTTCTTACTTTATATTAAGATGGCAGATCAGTGCAAAGGATTTAAGCTTCTTTTAGAGAAATAAAATATTATATTTCTTCTTAATAATGATAATTGAATTAGTTTCTGGAATTATTTCTTGTATTAGTGTATTATTAGCAGTTGCTTTTTTTACTTTATTAGAACGTAAAGGATTAAGATATTTTCAACTTCGTAAGGGTCCAAATAAAGTAGGATTAATAGGTTTACCACAACCTATGGCGGATGCTATTAAATTATTTAGGAAAGAATATATTAAACCAATTATAGTAAATAAAATTCCATTTATAATTTGTCCAATAATAAGGTTATTTTTAGCTTTATTATTATGAATATTATATAATAGATATTTTGTAGTAATAATAGGAGGTATAAGATTAATTATATTTTTATGTATTTCTAGAATTGGAGTATATAGAATTATAGGAGCAGGGTGATTTTCAAATTCTAAATATGCTTTATTAGGTTCAATTCGTGCTGTAGCTCAAAGTATTTCTTATGAAGTAAGAATATCATTAATTTTAATAAGATGTTTAATTATAATGGGAAGAATTAATATAGTAATATTATTAAAATATCAGAGAATAATTTGATTAGTTTTTATTAATTTTTTTATGTTTTTAATATGATTTGTATCTAGAATTGCTGAAACTCATCGGGCCCCCTTTGATTTTGCTGAAGGAGAATCAGAATTAGTTTCGGGATTTAATATTGAGTATGGTTCTGTTGGATTTGCTATATTATTTATAGCAGAATATATAAATATCTTATTTATAAGTGTTTTAATAGTTTGTTTATTTTTAGGTGGAGGATTTTTAATAAACTCAATATTTGGAATAATTATATGTATAATAGTTAGATTTATTAGATGAATATTTATTTGGGTTCGAGCTAGTTATCCTCGATATCGTTATGATTTATTAATATATTTAATTTGAAAGAGTTATTTACCATGTGTTTTATGTATCTTAATATTTATAATTTTTTTGAGTAAAATTATTTATTTTTTATAACAAAAAGTAGTTTTATTATAAAATAGTAACATTGGAAGTTACAGATCAATAATTTTATTGTTTTTTGAAATGAGATTAATACTTTTATTATCTATTATATTTTCTTTAATTAGTTTTTCTATTATAATTATTCAACCTTTAAGATTAGGATTTATATTAATAATTCTTAGAATTACAAGGAGAATTTTAGTTTCATTTATTACATATTCCTGATACGGTTATATACTATTTTTAGTATATATTGGAGGAATGCTAGTTATATTTATATATGTTGTTAGATTAATTCCAAATTTGATTTTTTTATCATTAAAAATAATAATATTTTTTTTTTTTTTTTTTATATGTATATTAATAGTTTTTTTATTTACTTTATATAGGTATATAGATTTAAGGAGTATAGAATTTATATATATAAATATGAATTTGATAAGAATAGGAAATAGGGGATTAATTATAATAGAATATAATTTTTTTTGTTATATTTTATTAGGTGTATTATTATTGTTTGTGTTAATTAGAGTAGTTAAAATTTGTTATTATTGTAATGGACCTTTACGAGTTTTTAAATATAAATATGCTTAGATCTTTACGAAAAAGACATTCTGTATTAAAGATTTTGAATGGGGCTTTAGTGGATTTACCTTCACCAGTTAATTTATTTATTTGATGAAATTTTGGATCTTTATTAGGATTATGTTTAGTTGTTCAAATTTTAAGGGGATTATTTTTAGCAATACATTATACTCCTAGAATTGAAATAGCATTTGATTCTGTAATACATATTATACGAGATGTAAATTATGGATGAATATTACGTTATATTCATAGAAATGGTGCTTCTTTTTTTTTTATTTGTTTATATATTCATATTGGACGAGGGTTATATTATAGATCTTATATAAAAGTATTGACATGAAATGTGGGAGTAATATTATATATATTAGTAATATTAACGTGTTTTGTAGGATATGTATTACCATGAGGTCAAATATCATTTTGAGGAGCAACTGTTATTACTAATTTGTTGTCGGTTATACCTTATATTGGTGAGGTATTAGTTTATTGAGTTTGAGGTGGATATTCTGTAGATGGGGCTACATTAAATCGATTTTTTTGTTTTCATTTTTTATTTCCATTTATTATTATTGGTTTGGTGATATTACATTTTTTGTTTTTACATGAAAGAGGATCTAGGAATCCTTTAGGTATTAATAGAAATTTAGATAAAATTCCTTTTCATCAGTATCATACTTATAAGGATATATTAGGATTTTTTATTATGATATTTATATTAATTGAATTAGTAATATTATATCCAAATTTTTTGGGAGATGCTGAAAATTTTATTCCTGCTAATCCTTTGTTAACTCCTGAACATATTAAGCCAGAATGATATTTTTTATTTGCATATGCAATTTTACGTTCAGTACCTAGAAAATTAGGTGGTGTAGTTAGGTTAATTATATCTTTATTAATTTTATTTTTTTGTTCATTATTACATGTAAAAAATGGAGTGGGAATAATATATAATATTATATCTCAATTTTTTTTTTGAATATTAATTATAAGATTTTTTATATTAACTTGAATTGGAGGATGTCCTGTAGAATATCCTTATGAGAGAATTGGGCGGGTATTTAGAATTTTATATTTTTTGTGTTTTTTAATTCGACCTATATTTGATATAATTTGATTATATATTTTGGAATATTAAGTTTTTTGTTGGGCGGGAAGAGTTTTGAAAACTTTTTTGAAGTGTTCGATTCACTTATAACTTTGAAGTTATAAAAATAGTTTTATATTTAATTTTGGTTTACAAAACCAATGCTTTAATATTAAGCTATTATAACTAAATATATGATTTTAAGTAATGAATTACTATTAAGTTTATTTATATATATAAGAGGTTTAGTAATTTTATTAATACAATGAAAACATGTTTTAAATGTTATGATTAGTTTGGAAATTATAATATTAGGGGTATTAATAAGATTTATTTTTACTTGAGGTGTAATGAGATTAGATTATTTTTTAATTATAATTTTAGTAGTATTTAGAGTGTGTGAAGCTTCTTTAGGGTTATCTTTATTAGTAAGAATAATTCGTTGTCATGGTAATGATTACGTAAAAATACTTAATTTATATAAATTATAGGGTTAGTTTTTAGATTAATTTTATTATTAATAATAAAATCAAGTGTTTTATGAGAAATTCGATTATGATGTATAATAATATTTTCATTATTAAGTTTAAAATATTTAAGAGGGGAAAGATGGGGTATATATAATTATTATATATATATTGACATTTTATCTTCAATTTTAGTTTTGTTAAGATTTTGAATTAGAGGATTGATATTATTAGCAAGTTATAAGAGAGTAAAATATAATAATAATAAAATAGTATTATTTTCCTCTATTGTATTAATGTTATGTATATTAATTATTTTATTTTTTATAATAACAAGATTATTATTGTTTTATTTATTTTTTGAGATATCATTATTACCTACTATTATATTAATTTTAGGATGAGGTTATCAACCTGAGCGTTTACAAGCTGGTTTATATTTTATATTATATACTGTTTTTGCATCTTTACCATTATTGTTAGGAATTTTAATGGTAGGAATAATTAATAGAAGATACATAATAGATATATTTAAATATAATAGATTTAGTTTAAATATAAGATTTTTATGATTAGGAATAATATTATTTGCTTTTTTAGTTAAATTACCTTTATATTCAATACATTTGTGATTACCTAAAGCTCATGTAGAAGCCCCAATTGCTGGATCAATAGTATTGGCAGGAGTTTTATTAAAATTAGGAGGATATGGTTTAATACGATTTTTATATATATTTTCTTTAATAAATTTATATTTTGATGAGTTAATTATAGTGATTTGTTTATGAGGGGGAGTTATAACTTCTATAATTTGTGTTGGGCAAAGAGATATTAAATCATTAATTGCTTATTCTTCAATTGGACATATAGGAATAATAGCGGGAGGAGTAATAAGAAAATTTATATGTGGATGAGAAGGAGGAATTCTAATAATATTTAGTCATGGATTATGTTCTTCAGGGTTATTTTGTATAGGAAATTTATTGTATGAAAAAATTAATAGTCGAAGATTATTTTTATATGGAGGATTATTAAATATTAATTCTATTACAAGTTTATTTTGGTTTATAATATGTATTAGAAATATGGGTGCTCCTCCATTTATTAATTTAATTAGAGAAATTATATTATTCATATCTTTATATATATATAGATGATTATTTATTATAATTATTTTAATTATAGTTTTTATAGGAGGATTATATAATTTGATTATATATGTAAGAATTCAATTTGGAAGAAATATAAGATTTTATAATGCAATATATAGAGAAAATAGAAGGGAATATTTATTGATTTTATTACATTTAATTCCTTTATTATTATTTATAGTAAATATCAGTTATTTAACAAAAATTTTTATAATTTAAGTAAAATTAGTTTAGAAAAAACACTGGGTTGTGGAGTCAGAAAAAAATAATATAATTTATTTTACTATGATTAAGTATATACAGATAGGAACTATTTATAGATTATTTTTATTTAGATGATCTATATTAATATTATTTTTATTTATATTTATAAGATTAAATAACTGTTGTTATTTTATAAGATGAGAAATATTAAATTGTATAAGAATATCTATTGAATTTGATATGATTTTTGATTGAATTAGGTGTAGATTTAGAAGATTAGTATGTTTAATTTCAGGTTGTGTAAGAATTTTTAGAAATAGTTATATAAAAGGAGATATAAAAATAAAGCGATTTATAATAATTTTAATATTATTTGTTTTATCTATAAATTTTTTGATTTTTATTCCGAGATTAATTAGATTAATTTTAGGTTGAGATGGATTAGGGTTAGTATCTTTTATTTTAGTAATTTATTATCAAAATAGAAAATCATTAAGAGCGGGTATACTTACTGTATTAATAAATCGAATTGGGGATTGTTTTATTTTAATAAGAGTTAGTATAATGGTAAGTCTTGGACATTGAAATTTACTATGTTTATGAAATTTTAAGATATTAGGATTAGTAATGATTTTTTTGGTAATTGCAGGAATAACTAAAAGTGCACAAATTCCCTTTAGTAGGTGATTACCTGCAGCAATGGCTGCCCCTACTCCAGTTTCTGCTTTAGTTCATTCTTCTACATTAGTTACTGCTGGAGTATTTTTAATTATTCGATTTTACCCATTTTTATTAAAATTTGATGAATTAATAGTATTTATAATATATATTGCTATTATAACAACTATTATGTCAGGAATTTGTGCTATTTATGAAAATGATATAAAAAAGATTATTGCTTTATCTACTTTAAGACAATTAGGAGTAATAATATTTTCGTTAAGGTTAATAATACCTATATTAGCATTATTTCATTTATATACACATGCTATATTTAAAGCTTTATTATTTGTATGTGGAGGTAATATTATTTATTGTTATGGAGGAAATCAGGATATTCGTTTAATTAGAGGGGTAAGAAAATTATTACCTTTTACTAGTTTATGTTTAAATATTGCTAATATAGCTTTATGTGGATTTCCATTTTTAGCTGGATTTTATTCAAAAGATATAATTATTGAGAAAATGCTTTATGGAAATATAAATATATTTATAGTAATATTGATGTTAGTTGGAATTTTTTTAACTTTATTTTATTCAATACGATTATCTATTAATATAATTTGGAGAGGAGAAGTTAAAAGGAGATATAGTTGTATTAAAGATAATGATATAAATATAATTATTCCTATAATTGTATTAGTAATAGGGGCTTTATTTAGGGGTTTTATATTTCAACAGATTTTTATACAATTTAGTGAAGAAATTTTTCTTCCAAGATTTTATAAAATATTGATTATGATTATTATTATTATTAGATTAATTATTTCATTAAGAATGTGAAATAATATAATAAATTTTAAAAACTATAATTTTTTAAATCATTTTAATATAAAAATATGATTTATATCCTCTTTAGTTAGATATCCTATATTATATATAATAAAGGGAATAAGAAATAATAATTTAAAATTAATTGATATAGGATGATTTGAAGAAATTGGAGGTCAAGGGTTATTTAAATTAAATAAATTATTATTTAAAATAATAGAACATTGAATAATTATATTGATTAATATATATATAATTATTATAGTAATATATATAATTTTTATTTAACTTAAATAGCTTAAAATAAAGAGCATAATATTGAAGATATTGAGATGATAAATTATCTTTAAGTATATTAGCTATTATAATTTATAGGGTTATCTATTGATGATCATCTGTGTATAAAGTAATTAAAAGAGAAAAAATGTATCCTTGGATAATACTAATACCAATTTCAAAAATAAAATATATAATTTGAATAATTATTGTAAATATAATTATAATAAAATTTAATGAAAGAATTGAGAAAATAAGATAATTTCCAATTAATGTTAAAATAATATGTCCAGCTCTAATATTTGCTGCAATACGAATAGCTAAAGTAATAGGACGTACACTAATTCTTAAAAATTCAATTAAAGGAAGAAATATAATTAAAAATGAAGGTGTTCCTATAGGAAGTATAGAAGCAAAAGATGAATAATAATTGTTTTGATAGGATGAAATAATTAGGCTTAGTCATAATGGGATAGATAAGCAAAGAGTTATAGATAAATGTCTTGTTAAACTAAAAACATATGGAATAAGACCAAGAAAATTAAAGTTAATAATTGTAATAAATAATGAAGATACAATTAATGAAAATCCTCCTATATTTATACTAAAAGATCGAATTAATTGAATATTAATAATATGTTTAGGATATATAACAGAATTAAATATATTAGAAGGAAAAATTCATAGGGATGAATTAATAAAAAATAAGGATCAAATTGAAATGATTCATATTAGTAAATATATAGAAAAAATAGTTGAGTTATGATCATCAAATGAAGAAAAAATATCTATTATCATTTTATCAATTATATTTAATTGGTTTTTTTTTGGTATTTGGATTAATAAAGTTATATGAATTTATATTATTTCATCATATAATAGATGAATTTAAAGTTATAATAAATCAAAAAAATATAAATAAAAATATTCAATTTAATGGAGATAATTGAGGCATAAGAAAAGTACTATATAAAAATAGTAATTTAAAATTGACAAAATTATGTTATAAATTAACTAACTTTTCTTTAATATAAGTAATATAAATTATAAGTTTTTATTTGAAAGTCATGAAATAAAAGATTTTATATTAATTACTTCTAATGAAATAGGTATAAATGAGTGATTAGCTCCACAAATTTCTGAGCATTGACCATAAAAAATACCTGGTCGAGATGTATAAATTATAAGTTGATTTAGTCGTCCTGGAACAGCATCAATTTTAACTCCTAGAGAAGGAATTGTTCATGAGTGAATAACATCAGCAGATGAAATAATTATTCGGATATTAGTTATTATAGGAATAATTAAGTGATGATCAGTTTCTAATAAACGATAATAACCTGAAATAAGTTCTTCTGTAGGGATTATATAGGAATCAAATTCAATATTAATAAAATCAGAATATTCATATCTTCAATATCATTGATGTCCTATTACTTTAATTGAGAGAAGGGGGTTATTAGTTTCATCAAGAAGATATAATAAACGTAAGGAGGGAAGAGCTAAAAAAAGTAAAATTAACCTAGGAATAATAGTTCAAATAGTTTCAATTTTTTGTCTTTCGGAGATTAGTAAACATGAAAATTTATTAGTTATTAATAAAAAGGATATATATATAACTAGAGTTAAGATAATAATTAAAATAAATATTGAGTGGTCATGAAAAAAGATTAATTGTTCTATTAAAGGGGAATTAGCATCTTGAAATCCTGTTTGTCCTCATAGGGCCATATAAGGAATTAAAAATTATTAGATAAATAGTGCCCCTGTTTCAGGTATATTATGAAAATTTACAGGTAAGCGATTATCTCATTCAAGAGATGTTGGTAAATGAATAGATCAAATTACTGAACGTTGGGAAATTAGACTTTCTCATACAATAAATATAAAGAATATAACAGCAGATAAAGATAAAAGAGAACCTATAGATGAAATAATATTTCATTTTGTATAACAATCAGGATAATCTGAATAACGTCGTGGTATTCCTGCTAATCCTAAAAAATGTTGAGGAAAGAAAGTAATATTAACTCCTATAAATATAATAAAAAAATGAGTTTTAGTTCATTGTTGATTTAAAGATAATCCTATAACTAAAGGATATCAATGATTAAATCCTCCAAATAGTGCAAAAACAGCTCCTATAGATAAAACATAATGGAAATGTGCTACTACATAATATGTATCATGTAGTATAATATCTAACGAAGAATTAGATAAAATAATTCCAGTTAATCCACCTACAGTAAATAGAAAAATAAATCCTAATGCTCATAATATAGGGGTAGAATAATTAATTGGGGAACCATAAATAGTTGCAAGTCATCTAAAAATTTTAATTCCTGTGGGAATAGCAATAATTATAGTTGCTGCGGTAAAATAAGCACGAGTATCAACATCTATCCCTACTGTAAATATATGATGAGCTCATACAATAAATCCAAGAAGGCCAATTGATAATATTGCATAAATTATTCCAAGTCTACCAAAAATTTCTTTTTTTAGGGAATAATGAGAAACAATGTGAGAAATAATTCCAAATCCTGGTAAAATTAAGATATAAACTTCGGGATGTCCAAAGAATCAAAATAAATGTTGAAAAAGAATAGGATCTCCTCCACCTCTAGGATCAAAAAATGTAGTATTAAAATTTCGGTCGGTTAAAAGTATTGTGATAGCACCTGCAAGAACTGGTAGAGATAAAAGAAGGAGAATGGCAGTAATTAATAAAGATCAAATAAATAAAGGTAGTCGTTCTATATATATTCCTTCTCATCGTATATTAATAATTGTAGTAATAAAATTAATTGCTCCTAAGATAGAAGAAACCCCTGCTAGGTGAAGGGAAAAAATAGCTAAATCAACAGAAGGACCAGTATGTATTAAATTTCTAGATAAGGGAGGATATACAGTTCATCCTGTACCAACACCTCTTTCTACTGCTGCTGAGGTTAAAAGAAGGGTTAAAGATGGGGGAAGTAGTCAAAAACTTATATTATTTATTCGGGGGAAAGCTATATCAGGAGCTCCTAGTATAAGTGGGATTAGTCAATTTCCGAAACCTCCAATTATTACAGGTATAACTAAAAAAAAAATTATTACAAAAGCATGAGCTGTTACAATTACGTTATATAATTGATCATCATTTAGTAGTGAACCTGGTTGTCCTAATTCTGTTCGAATTATTAACCTTAATGATGTACCTAAAAGACCAGCTCAAATACCAAAAATAAAATATAATGTTCCAATGTCTTTATGGTTTGTTGAGAATATTCATCGCAT